GACGAATAACTATTTCTTTTCTTTCAGTTATTCTTTTCCCCGTCTTGGTCTATTAGTCTATTAATAACCAAACGGATTTTTCCAATGTATAAAATACAAATTCCAATGGCTTTGGCTACTATAACCTTCCCGACCACGATTTTTTCTTTGTTTAGGTATTTTACTGTGAAATACGAAAGAAATAAGAAATTTTCTTTTGCTAGGTGTCAAAAATAGAAAAAGAAATATAAATTGAATGGATAAAGAAATAGTGGGTTCCATCGTTTCTATGGTTATTTCTTAAACGGTGAGGTCTTCTCTATACACCGGAGCCTTTACTTCATTTAATCAATCTTATTGGTAACTTGTATAGTTCACACCACACTCTTTGGCTCTACCCCTGAATTATCCAGTAACAGGTCTTTCACACTGAGACCCACCTATACAGTAACGGTATTTAATTATGAAAGTTTGCTGGGTAGCTGACCCTCGTAGTCCGTTCTTGACCGAGTGAGAACTTCATTTTTATGTTTTTTTTTGAATTTCAATAAGATTTCCTCCGCTTAATGGATAACCATTTGCTACCAATGGAGAATTGCTTCTCATCTTAAATTCAGTTGATTGGATTTGCACCAATGGAAACCATAAACTTTCTACACAATAGAGGGATTGATTTGCTTATTTTAGTTTTAGATAGTGAATGGAGTTCCTTCTTCCATTCTATCCTATTCACTGGTACTGATCATTCATACTGGAAAGCGGTTTTCTTGCTTTTTTTTGTGTCAGCTCATGATCTAAACGAGTCGCACATACACCCTAGTACATGTTCCTCGACGCTGAGGACATCCCCGAAGAGCGGGGGATTTCGTGACATTTCGAATTGGCTGTCTTGTATTTCTAATAAGTTGTTTAGTAGTTGGCATATTGAATCATATACATAATGGGCTGGTTTAGATTGATCCTAACCGGATGATTAGGAATTTTTTCTATTTAATAGAATAGTAAACTCGGAGATAAAATCTCAAATCACGGATTTGCACAAAATCCATTTTTTTTTTTCATTAAACTGATATAAGATCAATAATTCCATAAGTTTGGGCTTCTGTTGCTGACATAAAAACGTCTCTTTCCATGTCTGCAGATATAACCCAGAAGGGTTTGCCCGTCCTTTGTACATAAACCTTTATGATGTGTTTGCGTATTTGGACCAGTTCTTCCGATTCCAGGACAAATTCTCCCGTTCTCGACTTATAAAAATCACTAGCAGGTTGATGGATCATTACCCTGATGATAGAAGGATTCTCTATCTGCTGTGTGAAACGAACAAAAAAGAAAGATAAAGAATAATAGGCAAAAAAGATCGAATTGAACAACCGTACGGGCATCGTCTTTTGTGCATTGCATACGGCTCTACAATCACATTGAAATTGACCCTTACTTTCCATTCAAGAAAGATAAAAATAGAATCTCTCAGCCCCAGATGGGTAAATGATCAAATTGCCACCCTTCCTTTCGGAGGAGTTAAAAAATACTATGATGGCTCCGTTGCTTTCGATTTTCAAATGGATTCTTTTTTTGTCTTTGATTCAGCAATCCCAAAGTTTCTTTTTGATCCAACCAAAAAAGGAAAAATCTTGTTTTTTTCGCACTCTTTTTTTCTAACATAAATATTGTTAAGAGCCCTTCGGTGTGAAAACAAAAAAGTTTGTGACGCTGAATTGGACTCCCGATAGATAAGAGAAAATCGGAAATACCTTTTATCTCATACTACTCTCTCGATACATAATCGAATCTTTTGAAAAAAAAACAATACAAAAAATTTTCATATCGAATTCGAAGTGCCATGCTATTATTACTTAATATTCATATGGCGAAGGCATAGTTTTCTTTTTTCTCTCAAATAAAAAAACCTCATTGGCGCCAAGCGTGAGGGAATGCTAGACGTTTGGTAACTGCTCCTCCAACCAGGAGAAAAGATGCCATTGACGCGGCTATTCCGATGCATATTGTCTGGACCTCTGGGACCACACTTTGCATAATATCAAAAATAGCTAGTCCAGATATTACCCCTCCGCCAGGAGAGTTTATAAACAAATAAAAATCTCTGGTCTTATCCTCGATACTGAAATATACCAAAAGACCCGTAATTTGATTCGAGATCTCGCTATCAATTTCTTGGCCTAAAAAAAGGAATCTTTGGTGATAAAGTCGGTTGAGTAGGGTAAAATTCTATCCCTTAGGGACCGTACATGCACCTTTTGATGCATACGGTTCAAAAAACAATTGTGAAAAAATGAATCAATGTATAGATTCCAGTCCTCTTTCTTTTTTCCTATTCTTTTTCATAGCAGTTTTTTTCGAACTTCTAACGAAAGGGCTTTTTCTTCGATTTTTCAATAAAGACGAATTTTGACTTCTTTTCTTTCTTCCTTATAATAGAAAAACGTCAATAAACTTCTCGAATTAACTTCTCATTGATGTATTGTTTCATCGAGATTCAATCCAAATCACGATGGTATTT